ATCACACTTTTTCTAGTTACTTTCTCTTTTTTGTCTCATTTAACAACATATATAATAATAATAGAAAAGAGAAATCTTATGGAGTGTTGTACATTTCCATTGAATTTCACTTCAATTTGAATGAATTAGGGATTCCGTATACAATTCTAAGTAGACCTTAACTACACATGCATCTGAACATATATGCATTATCTTTATGTATTTCAATAAAAAGGAGGTTTTTCAATGCGAGATCTAAAAACATATCTCTCCGTGGCTCCAGTCCTAAGTACGCTATGGTTTGGGGCTTTAGCAGGTCTATTGATAGAGATTAATCGTTTTTTCCCGGATGCGTTGACATTTCCCTTTTTTTCATTCTAGTTATTTACATTATTTACAGCGGAAGGAATGACGAAGATTTTATATAGAATCCAATATCGTTAACTAATCCCTACCCCCTTTTTTCTCTTTTTTCCTTTTATTCTTATTTTCTTTTTTATTAAAATTAAAAAAAATAAGGGACGAAAGAGAAAGAATAAAAGTGGATTCAACGTCGTCGAGACTGAGAGGCATTTCAAATGAAATGAATAAATGGAGGCATGGGAGTAGAGTATAGTATAAAGGGTCAAGTGCAAGGATACAAGATCTTTAACTGAAATAGCTTACTTCAGGGTGAAATAGAATTTCGAAATCATTGTCTTACTTATCCTTTACTTATCCTATGGCTTTGCTTTGATTTATTATTCCTTTTTAGGCTTGGATTTCAAGTTAGTAACTTCGATTTGTTATTTTTTCCTTTCGAATCAAAATCAAATAGAAATAGAAGAGTTGAGTAAATCAAAAATTAAAATGCAAAGGAGGTTAATGGCCAAGAGAAAAGATGCGCGAGTCACAGTGATTTTGGAATGTAACGGTTGTATCCGAAACGGTGTTAAGAAGGTATCAACGGGCATTTCTAGATATATTACTCAAAAGAACCGGCACAATACGCCAAATCAATTAGAATTAAGAAAATTCTGTCCCTATTGTTACAAACATATGATTCATGGGGAAATAAAGAAATAGATCGACCCAATATGTCTTATCCTTTCCTTTCAAGCGGAAAAATGACATTATATAGAACATATTTGAATCAAAAAGAATCCTACTTTGGGGGGTTAAAATGACAATTAAGAAATAGGATTTTCGGGATAATCAATCAATAAACTAAAAAAATCATGGATAAATTTAAGCGACCTTTTCTGAAACCCAAGCGATCTTTTCGTAAGCGTTTGCCCCCGATTCAGCCGGGGGATCGAATTGATTATAGAAACACGAGTTTACTTACTCGATTTGTTAGCGAACAGGGAAAAATATTATCTAGACGGGTGAATAGATTGACCTTGAAACAACAACGATTAATTACCACTGCTATAAAACAAGCTCGTATTTTATCTTTGTTACCTTTTCTCAATAATGAGAAAAATAATCAGAAAAAATTGAAAAGAACCGAGTCGACCTCTAGAATTCTCAATAATAAGAAAAATAATGAGAAAAACTTTAAAAGAACCGAATCGACCTCTAGAACTAGAGGTGGTCTTAGAACCCGAAAGCAATAGGTTTATTCTTTGTTCATTTGAATCAGAATTCAAATCCGAACTTAAACGAGAGTTGGTGTTTTGTTCGACAAATCCGACAATCCAGATTTTAGTATCGTGTCGTAAGAAAAAAACGAATCGAACAAAAAAAATATTTTTTTAATGTGTTCATTCATTTTGACTACTTTAGTATCTTTTCTCTGAGTCACTTCGATTCCACCTTCCCGGAGTTCATTCTCCGGGGAACTCCCTTTAGATTATTAGATTAGAATATCGTATTCTTTACGATCTACTTATTTTATGATTTCGTTCGGAAGCATATAAACACAATTCCTATTTGATACAGCTATTTGGGCCAGTATTTTACGATTAAGAAGCAACTGTCGTTTGTATAAATCATGTATAAATTGACTATAGCATGCTCCCTTTTCTCGGATTTTTGCGTTTATTCGAGTGATCCACAAACAGCGAAAATTTCTCTTTTGGTTATCCCTATCTCGATGAGCCGAAACCAAAGCTCTTATTTGCTGTTGAGAAATAGTTCGAGTAAGTTTTGAATGAGCCCCTCGAAAGCTTGAGGCAGATGAACGAGTTTTTTTTCTACGTCTTTGAGCTATATATCCGCGTTTCAGTCTGATCATTGAATAAAAAAACTTTGACAAATAACTAATGGATTTCTTTTTTTTTTTCAGTTATTCTTTTGGTCTATTAATAAGTAAAGGGATTTTTCCAATGTATAAAATAGAAATTCCAATGGCTTTAGCTACTCTAACCTTCCCGACCACCTTTTTTCTTTATTAGTTATTTTACTGCGAAGAAGTAAGAAATGATCTTTTGCTAGGTGTAAAAAAAAAAAAAAAAGAAATATAAATTCGAAATGGAAAAAGGTGGGTTCCATCGTTTCTATGGTTATTTTTTAAACGGTGAGGTCTTCTCTATACACCGGAGCCTTTACTTCATGGAATCTATAGGTAACTTGCAACTTGTATAGTTCACACCACACTCTTTGGCTCTACCCACGAATTATCCAGTAATAGGTCTTTCACAATCAGACCCACCTATACAGTAACGGTATTTCATTAGGAAAGTTAGCTTGGTAGCTGACCCTCGTAGTCCGTTCTTGATCGAGTGGGAACTTTATTTTTATGCTTTTATTATTTTCATAAGATTTTCTCCGCTTAATGGATAAGCATTTGCTACCAATGGAGAATTTCCTCTCATCTTTAATTCAGGTGATTGGATTTTCACCAAAGAAAACCATAAACTTCATACACAATAAAGGGATCCATTGGCTTATTTTGCATTTTAATAGTGAATGGAGTTCTATCTTCCATTCGATCCTATTTACGGTACCGATCATTTATACTGAAAAGCGATTTTCTTGCTTTAGCTCATGATCTAAACGAGTCGCACATACACCCTAGTACATGTTCCTCGGCGCTGAGGACATCCCCGAAGAGCGGGGGATTTCGTGACATTTCGAATTGGCTGTCTTGTATTTCTAATAAGTTGTTTAATAGTTGGCATGTTGAATCATATAATATATCTCATGGGCTGGTTTAGATTGATCCTAACCGGATTATTCTGAATTTTTCTAATTTTTTCTATCTTTTTTCTAATTTTTTCTATCTATTATATAGAGAGAGTTTGAATAAAATTCGGAAGTAGAATGCCCATCCATTTTCCGCAAAATCCATTTTTGCATTCAAATCGTACTATATGAATCATTATGTTCTATAATCTTCACTAGTTTTTTATAAAAAAAAAAATACATTAAAAAAAAAAAAGGCTAGATTTCAATTTTGAATCCTACAACATCGACAATTCCGTAAGCTACGGCTTCTTCTGGTGTCATAAAGACGTCTCTCTCCAGGTCGATAGCTATAATCCAAGGAGGTTGCTTCGTCGTTGCGTGATACCCATATATTACTGAGGCGCGGATCGACAATATCTGTTTTAGGTCCAGGGCACTTATTCCCAGGTCGCCGTCCAAATAAGAACTAACAGGCTGATGGATCATTACCCTGATGATAGAAGGTTTCTCTATCTGGTGTGATGAAACGAACAGAAAAGTCAAGATAAAGACTAAATAGGAAAAAAGATAGAATTCCATAACCGTACGGGCATCATTTTTTGTACATTGCATACGGCTCTACAGCTAAATTGGCTCTGACTTTCGATTCCAGAAAGATAAAACTAGAATCTATCAGCCCCAAGCTTAAATAAAAGATCAAATTGCCACCCTTCTTTTCGCGGTTGTTAAAAAATACTATGATGGCTCCGTTGCTTTCTATTTTCAAATGGATTCTTTTTTTTTTTTTTTTGATTGAGCAATCCCAAAGTTTCTTTTTGATCCAACTAAAAAAGGAAAAATCTTGTTTTTTCGCACTCTTTTTTTAGAACTTAATTTAAGAGCCCTTCGGTGTGAAAACAAAAAAGTTTGTGACGCTAAACTGGACTTCCGGTAGATAAAACAAAATCGGAAATACCTTTTATCTCATACAACTCTCTCGATACCTAATCAAATTTTTTTGAAAAAAAACCAATACAAAAATTTTTCATATCGAATTCGAAGTGCCATGCTATTATTACTTAATGTTCATATGGCGAAGGCATAGTTTTCTTTTTTCTCTCAAATAAAAAACCTCATTGGCGCCGAGCGTGAGGGAATGCTAGACGTTTGGTACTTACTCCTCCAGACAATATAAAAGATGCCATGGATATGGCAGTTCCTACGCATATTGTATGGACCGGTGCGATCCCTGTTGTTACAGAAGCAAAAATAGCCAGCCCACCTATTGCTGATCCGCCATTGGAGTTTATATAACAATGAATAATTTCTTCCTTATTCTCGATACCGTAAATTGTTATAAGCCCTACAGCATGATTCGCGGACTCGGGATCAATATCATCGCCCACAAAAAGGAATCGTTGGTGAGAAAGTCGGTTGATTAGGGTCAAATTGGTTCCCTTACGAACCGTACATGCACCTTTTGATGCATACGGTTCAAGAAAAGAATCAATGTATAGATTCCAGTGCTCTTTCTTTTTTTTTTTTCTATGCTTTTTTCTAGCAAAAGCAGGTTTTTCCAACTTGGAACGAAAGGGCTTTTTTTAGATTTTTCAATAAAAAAATGGACTTATTTCTTCCTTCTAAACTAAAAAAAAAAATAAGTCAAAAAACTTATTGAATTAACTTCTCATTGATATATTGTTTCATCGAGATTCAATTCAAATCACGATGGGATTTTCTTGTTCCTGAATGGGTCTCTTTTATGTTTTTAGGTTTATGCTCTACTCCGGGTAAAGATACGCCCCCCTTTTTGTGCATATAGGACAAATCTTGTCGTCACCATTTCTTTTTGTTTTGACTTTCCAAATAAGAACCGAGAATCCTTTTTGATACACGTCGTAATCATAGATCTATTTCAAATTGGGTTTTTTCTAAGCGGAGTCTGGATACTTCATTTTTTGAGTCCAACCAAAGTCAACCATAAATTTTTCTAATTGAAAATAGTACTCTGAATCCCCCAACAATGGATTTCACGCTCCACTTTTTGGATGATTCCATTTATTTTGCTTGGGCGAAAGAAAGGATATCTCGATTAGGAGAGAGAACGGGGAAATCCCATAGGACCCAATATATCTGACAAGTCGCACTATAGGTCAACCCAAGAGTCATCCTTCTTGTCGTCTTCGTCTTCTGTTGTTCCAGGAATTAGGAAAGATAGTTGTGGAACACCAACAGGCATAATGGAAAGGAAAACGCGGAATATTATCTTTCACTTTGATGTGGAAACGTAAGAATTATTGTCGTTATAATTAAGAATTATTGTCGTTATAATATTGTCTTTATCGTATTTTTTTTCCAATCTATACTGTCTATACAGTAGGAAAGATAGACAAATAATCCCTTCTAATGATAAATACAGATAGACGCATTTACTCATTGAAAATGGTATCAACCCCCATTGCATATTGGTGCTTATCGAGTATAGAATAAATCTGCTTCTCTTTTTTCCTACGAACAGAATAGAATATAACCTAACTCTTGTTAGGAAATAATCCACTTAAGAAGGAGGTCTATAGGATAGTCAGAGTATAGTCTTTTCCAATGCAATAAAGTTAGTTAGTGTCTATTTTTCTTTGAGAAAGGGGTATTTTCCATGGGTTTGCCTTGGTATCGTGTTCATACTGTTGTATTGAATGATCCCGGCCGGTTGCTTGCCGTTCATATAATGCATACAGCTCTGGTTGCTGGTTGGGCGGGCTCAATGGCTTTGTATGAATTAGCCGTTTTTGACCCTTCTGACCCTGTTCTTGATCCAATGTGGAGACAGGGAATGTTCGTTATACCCTTCATGACTCGTTTAGGAATAACCAATTCCTGGGGAGGTTGGAGTATTACAGGGGGGACTGCAACGAATCCGGGTATTTGGAGTTACGAGGGTGTAGCTGGGGCACATATTATGTTTTCTGGCTTATGCTTTTTGGCAGCTATCTGGCATTGGGTCTATTGGGATCTAGAAATATTTTCTGATGAACGTACAGGAAAACCTTCTTTGGATTTGCCTAAGATCTTTGGAATTCATTTATTTCTCTCCGGGGTGGCTTGCTTTGGTTTTGGTGCATTTCATGTCACGGGCTTATACGGTCCTGGAATATGGGTGTCCGATCCTTATGGACTAACTGGAACAGTACAACCTGTAAATCCGGCGTGGGGCGTGGAAGGTTTTGACCCTTTTGTTGCGGGAGGAATAGCTTCTCATCATATTGCAGCCGGTACGTTGGGCATATTAGCGGGCCTATTCCATCTTAGCGTACGACCGCCACAACGTATATATAAAGGATTGCGTATGGGGAATATTGAAACCGTACTCTCTAGCAGTATCGCGGCTGTATTTTTTGCAGCTTTTGTTGTTGCTGGAACTATGTGGTATGGGTCGGCAACTACTCCCATCGAATTGTTTGGGCCCACTCGTTATCAATGGGACCAGGGTTACTTTCAGCAAGAGATATATCGACGAGTTAGTACCGGTCTATCAGAAAATCTAAGTTTCTCAGAAGCCTGGTCTAAAATTCCCGAAAAATTAGCTTTTTATGATTATATTGGCAATAATCCGGCAAAGGGGGGATTATTCAGGGCAGGATCCATGGATAATGGAGATGGGATAGCGGTTGGTTGGTTAGGACACCCTATCTTTAGAGATAAAGAAGGGCGTGAGCTTTTTGTACGTCGTATGCCTACTTTTTTTGAAACCTTTCCGGTCGTTTTGGTAGATGGTGACGGAATTGTTAGAGCCGATGTTCCTTTTAGAAGAGCAGAATCGAAGTATAGTGTTGAACAAGTAGGTGTAACCGTTGAGTTCTACGGTGGCGAACTAAATGGAGTCAATTATAGTGATCCTGCTACTGTTAAAAAATATGCTAGACGCGCTCAGTTGGGTGAAATTTTTGAATTAGACCGTGCGACTTTGAAATCCGATGGTGTTTTTCGTAGCAGTCCAAGGGGTTGGTTTACTTTTGGGCATGCTTCATTTGCTTTGCTCTTCTTCTTCGGACACATTTGGCATGGTGCTAGAACCTTGTTCAGAGATGTTTTTGCTGGTATTGATCCAGATTTGGATACTCAAGTAGAGTTTGGCGCATTCCAAAAGCTTGGAGATCCAACTACAAAACGACAGGTGGTCTGATACAAGACTACTTTTGGATTTTTCCTCTATTTTCTTTTTTGCGGGGGTTTACATACAGAGTAAGTTTGAATTACCGCTTCTTTTATTCTCACTCTTTCATTTCAAGATGATGTGTTCTAAAAAGAAAATAAAAAAAGAAAAAACAAATAGGTAGGGAAGTTATAATTGTAAACCACGATCGAATTTATGGAAGCATTGGTTTATACATTCCTTTTAGTATCGACTCTAGGGATAATTTTTTTCGCTATCTTTTTTCGAGAACCACCTAAAATTTCAACTAAAAAATAAAATCGAAAATGATTTTCATTATCTCAATTCCCTAATTGACCCGACAGTACCCGTTTTGGGAACGTCCAGTGCCAAAGTCACTGAATGGATAAGTCGCCAATCCCTGGACTATGGAATGTACTTTATCCGCTGGGTGACGGGGGGGCATTTTTTCAGAGGTTTTGAACCTACCCTTGTGTGATTCCTGTTGAAGCATATACTCGGGGGTGGGTGCAGCGCGGACGATTTTAAAGCAGACTCCCCCTTCATTAGATAGAGAAGATCACCAAGGTTTTGTGATCCGCTGTCAAACTTATTCCAATTCCAAGAGCTCGGATCAAATCGGTATATCAATACTGACTCGACCCGAGCTCTCTTATTGAATTGCTCATTCAATGAGCATTCTCAATATTCTATTATGCCTTGAAGAGGACTCGAACCTCCACGCTTTTTAGCACGAGATTTTGAGTCTCGCGTGTCTACCATTTCACCACCAAGGCATCTTGAAAGTGCATCCTATTTCATGAATAGGATATCTATCTAGTGTCATCTATGGAATAGATGACAAAGGTGGAATATTTCGATGGATCGGTCATATAAGCTCGAGTTGGACATCCAATTGCTTCGATTTGCATTATCCGGAGAATGACTTATGTATATATAAAAAAGATGGCCAATCAAACTCATTTTCTTTCTTGATTCAGTAGATTGAATATACTGAGTTATCTCAATTGAAGTAATGAGCCTCCCAACATAACATTGGGAGGCTCATTACTTCAATTAGTCCCCGTGTTCCTCGAATGGATCTCTTAGTTGTTGAGAAGGTTGCCCGAAAGCGGTATATAAGGCGTACCCGGTAAAAGTTACAAGTAAACCAGATAGAAAGATGGCGACTAGGGTTGCTGTTTCCATATGATATAATATATAATTGCAAGACCTCAACAGATCTATCATAAGATTTTATTTACAACAGAATGGTATACAAAGTCAACAGATCTCAATGAATACAATAGGATTTATGGCTACACAAACTGTTGAGAACAGTTCTAGATCGGCCCGCCCAAAACGAACTGGTATAGGGAGTTTATTAAAACCCTTGAATTCAGAATATGGTAAAGTAGCTCCGGGGTGGGGAACAACTCCTTTAATGGGTATCGCAATGGCTCTATTTGCGGTATTTCTATCAATTATTTTGGAGATTTATAATTCGTCCGTTTTATTAGATGAAATTTCAATGAATTAAATTTAGAAGAAATTTATTAGTTTTTGAATAAAAAATCAACCAGTTAGAACTTGGATTTCTAGCCTATTCTATTTTGGTAGTTCGATCGTGGAATTTTTTTCTTTCTGTATTTCCGGAATATGAGTGTGTGACTTGTTATAATTGATTTTATGGATAGTACAGAAAATAGACCTGTCACCTTGATAGAGATGGTTCTATGCCGTCAGATATTTATTCAAGTATCTGGAACACGAAATATATGAACTAGATTAAGAAATATTTAAACTATGATTCATACTTACTATATTAACCCCGTACCCGGAAGTCCAAAAAAACGTTAAATTCTTTATAAAAAAAGAAAAATCTTTCTTTTTTTTTTTTTAGTCATTTTTCGAATCTAATTCATGGAATACGTGATGATCCAACGGTTCTTACTCAGGGAATCCTTGGCTTAACTTATGATTTTTATTGAATCATCGTGGTTCTAGTATGAATCTGAGGTTTTAACCGATTCATAGGGTTTTAACAAGAAAATTCTTATATCAATTCAATACTAAAGAAAAAAAAAAAGCCACATTAGATATAAAAACAAATTCAAAGAAATAGGTAACGAGAGGATTCAAGAGGCCTGTAAGGATCAACATAAAGATGATTGAGCCAACTTGATATTTTGGTATTATCACCACAAAGAAGAGAAGAAGAGCTTTCCCATTTGTTTTTATTATTTCGTACATTTAGAGACGATTTAATTGAAAATTAAGAAATGTCAAACTTTCTATTCCATATCCGACTGGGGGCGTGTTTTTGCTTGAGCTGTACGAGATGAAAGTCTCATATACAGTTCTGAGAGGGGGATTTTCACCTATCTCAATAAAGTCTATGATTGGTTCGAAGAACGTCTCGAAATTCAGGCGATTGCGGATGATATAACTAGTAAATATGTTCCTCCTCATGTCAATATATTTTATTGTTTAGGCGGAATTACGCTTACTTGTTTTTTAGTACAAGTAGCTACGGGGTTTGCTATGACTTTTTACTATCGTCCGACTGTTACGGAAGCTTTTGCCTCTGTTCAATACATAATGACGGAAGTTAACTTTGGTTGGTTAATCCGCTCAGTTCATCGATGGTCGGCAAGTATGATGGTCCTAATGATGATTCTGCATGTTTTTCGTGTGTATCTCACCGGTGGATTTAAAAAACCTCGCGAATTAACTTGGGTTACAGGGGTGGTTTTGGGAGTATTGACGGCATCTTTTGGT